TTCCACTTACTAGAGAGGTTCCCAGGGAATTCATTAGAGGAATATTTCCAATAAATACGGTTTGTTCTTGCATATCTCTACCAGTTTTCCAAATTAATCCCGCGGATACATATAATTCAGAAGAGTATGTGAGTGATTCATACACAGCATCTCTTTCTTTTATCAAGGGCTCTGCCAATTGATATGTTGACACAAATAATTGAAATTCAATTTCTTGATCTGTATCTTCAATTTTTGGAAACTTATGAAGTTCTTCCATCAAGCCTTGATCAATGAACCTACAAAATCCGTCAAATTGTATCTGACTAAACCCTGGTATTGTATACATTCCCTCATTTCCATCCCGGAACATCTTAAGTTTTCCGTTTATCGAAAAAATCCAACTATTGGCTCACTCTTCGTTGAACCATATAGATTGATCTAGCAACGATGGAATGTATATTTTGCTCATTTGAACAACATGAAATTTTATCCAACCCCATATACATATATATATGTACTAAATACGTATGAACGGAGGAATCAAAAAAAATGTGACTCAAATTCGAATTTGCGACAGATACAAATGGAAATGAATTGATAAAACATTCCTGGAAACAAAATTCTGCCACTTAGACTTATGGAGTCTTGTATAGAATATCAAAATAGATCCAATTTCTACCTTATGATATTACGATCAGATTGGGTACCATAAATGGATTCGGAATTGAATCTGTTCTCTATGAGTGAGATAAAGACAGAATAATCAGGAACCGTCTAGAGTTGACTTTGATTTTAGCACTTAATTTATTTCATCGATTCCGTTGTTCAAAAAATGATTCGCAGAGAGAAAAGATATTTCTACCCATTTGTTAATTAGTAGAATACGATTGAAGTGCGTAAGAGAAGTCATATTTATTAAGTACATGCAGATATAACTATCTAGCTATCCGTATATCCCATCTTTTATCGAAGTTCCCTTGAGGCAACATAGGTCGTGCTATATCCAAATTTCGATTTTATATTCAATATATTCAATGAAAAATGCAAGCACGACGATTTCCTAATAGGAATATGTAGATAAGATACCTGACTAGGTATCCGTGTAAGAATTTCTGTTCTGGGGTTTACATATACACATAATTGTTGTTATAATTGAAATTGAAAAGGATTAATTATGGAAAAGAATTGAGACTGATTAGTCGTATATCAATTTGATCTCCTTATGTTATTAAGGAAACCAAATTGGAGATCAAAATCCAAGAACCATTCATGAATTCACAGTCATTAATGCTTCCAATTTGCTCTGAATTTTGGATTCTGTGACTGGAAATCCATTTTTCTCTTTCAATAGAAAAAAAGGGGAAAGCTTTTATTTAGGTGTTGTGTGTTTTGAAATACAATCAATCTAAGAGAACAACAGGATCCAATCAAAAAAAAGAAATGGTTCAGCAATTCCCCAGAATATTTCCATCTATATCTATTTTGTATCGTTTTGGCGGCATGGCCGAGTGGTAAGGCGGGGGACTGCAAATCCTTTCTCCCCAGTTCAAATCCGGGTGTCGCCTGATTAACAAAAGACTCGGAATTTCTTACCCTACTAAACTAATAGAACTCACAAAATTCTTGCCTGGCAGAAGCAGAGGTAAGGGGCGGGGACTGTCGATACCCAATTTTAAGAATCGGGGGGTTGACTTTCAATTATTTCTTCAAAAATCGGGGTGTGACCCAAACCTGTACCATACCAATATGAATTACCAATATAAATAAAGAAATACTCACTTAATTACGGATTCCTGATGCGTTCAGGCCATTGATTTGATTTATCAATCGAATCAAATCCATAGTAAGATTCAATTGTGAGATTCAGAACTACGAAAGTCAGGGACCGTAAATCCGTGTATCCAAAGGAAGGTTCCTAAGAGACTGTAAATCCTTGCTCCTAGGATCCAAGAAGGGGTTATAGGAAGGACTATAAATACTTCCTAATTACCTTACCCTACTAGTGTTTACTGACTGAGTCTTGAAGTAGATTGGGTAGGCTGGTGGGGAATCCAATTAGGAGTTGTGGAAAGAACTGAAGATACTTTGTATCCATACAAACTCATGAGAGTCTCTGAGTGCTCAGGTTTTCAATTAATATTGTATGGGTGATTGGCTTTTATAGAATAAAAGTGGAAAAAAGTGCTTTCGTTGGGGTAACCCCGCCAAGAATGTAATAGGGTGTCTTCCAATTATTTCACATTTCACATCACAGAAGTAGAGACAGTAAGGCTTAGATGGGAAATTAGGGGTATGTGATAGATAGTTATATATCTTGATGGTATATTTTTTTTTCTGCTTTTTGTTTATGAAAGGCAACAATAGGTCTTACTATTCCTACATATTCCATTAGTCACATTCCCTTGAGACTTCCAAGGGGCAACTGTGTATCTTGCTTGTACTTAGTGCTTTCCGATTCCACCAGAAATCATATAGGGACTTGTTACGGGTGTATTCATTGGATTGGTTCATCAAAAAC